ATAAAATATGTATAAAAAATACAAAATATAAAATATAAAATATAAAATATAAAATATAAAATATAAACATGATATATGATATATTATATATAAAATACACTAAAAAAATACAATAAATATTTTGGTGTACAGCATAGGCATGGCTGCGTTTACAATCTGTAGGACGCGTGAGAGGTCGTGAACAACCAGTAGTTTTAGTTTGGTCAAGTCTCGTTTTTGGGGTTTGGCGAGAGAAAACTTGACTAGATGAGTAATTACTGGTAAGGGGGGTAGGGGGGTTTGCCGTAAAAACGCGTGTGCGTGTGCGTATGTGTTATGCGTCATGCGTCATGCGTCATGCGTCATGCGTTATGCGTTATGCGTTATGCGTTATGCGTTATGCGTCATGCGTCATGCGTCATGCGTTATGCGTTATGCGTTATGCGTTATGCGTTATGCGTTATGCGTTATGTGTTATGTGTTATGTGTTATGTGTTATGTGTTATGTGTTGTGTGTTGTGTGTTGTGTGTTGTGTGTTGTGTGTTGTGTGTTGTGTGTTGTGTGTTGTGTGTGTTACGTTTGATTGATTGATTGATTGATTGATTGATTGATTGATTGATTGATTGATTGATTGATTGATTGATTGATTGATTGATTGATTTGATTTGATTTGATTTGATTTGATTTGTGCGTAGTTCTCGTCTATTTGTAAAATTGTTTGTTTGTGTTTAATAAATTTTTATGTCTATCAAGCATTAAAAGAGTTTTCCAGCTTATCTGTTGGGGACGTTTGTCACTGCACCGTAAGTCCAGCTTGGAACGGAACTGACAGGCGACCACTTTAGCGGGCGGCCCTGAGATCCACTCCAAAAAAAAAAATAAAAAAATACCAAATGGAATTTGTTGGAGGGTAGCTATGGTTATTCGGCAAAGTGTATTAACTACACGACCAGAGGCCTTGGAAAAAGTGATATAAGCCTTGTAGCCGACTGCCGTCCCTGAAAAAGGAACCAGAGGCCTTGGAAAAAGTGAGAATAGTTACGTTAATTCGGCGCTCCTGACGCTAGTAACGGGAGAGGACTTCATTAGGGCATTGCTGATTTCCCGGAAAAGGCCAGGTGCATAACGCGTAAGGGAAAAGCAAGAGAGCAGCATTGGACTGGAGGTTTTCCATAGTGTGTATCATGTAAGATTAAGAATTGTATGTATTAATGATATGCGGGTGGTGAGGTACTGGAATGTCCCATTAATAGTAGTATGTATTATGTCGTATAAAAAGTTTTATTGTATTTTATGATATGCTTAGGGAAAATAGGTTATATTACTTTTTGATTTTGATGTATTATGTAGTGTAAGAGTGATTTATCTCTCATGATTTTCGTGGGGAAAATAGGTGAATGCCCAATTATACATAGTATGTACTATAGCATAGGAGAATACGTACATAGGGAGGAGGGAAGGGGGGGGAGGGAGTTGGATGTTGAGCGGCAGGGGGAAGTTAGATGTAGGGGGCGGCAAAAAAGCCGCTGTAAAGCGGCAGGGGGAAGTTAGATGTTGGGGGCGGCAAAAAAGCCGCTGTAAAGCGGCAGGGGGAAGTTAGATGTTGGGGGCGGCAAAAAAGCCGCTGTAAAGCGGCAGGAGATAGTTTAGTAAAAATGCTAGTTTTGGGGATTAGCGACGGGGGGTTAACCCCTTCTTTTGATGTCTTAGGGGGAGGATATAGCCCCAACTTTGGCTTACAAGACCAGGGCTTTGTTTAAGCTACTAAGGCTATCACTTAGCCAGGCGGTCTTCTATTTTGGCTGTTGCGGGCATTAGGATTAGGAAGATGGTGAAGTAGGTGAGGGAGGCAATTTGTCCGATGAGGATGAATGGGTGTTCTACTGGCTGTCCGCCGATTCATGTGAGAATGGCGATATTGGAGATGAGGGTCCAGAAAAGGATTTGTGAGAGGGGTCGGAATGTGTTTCCCCGTTGTTTTGAAGTGTGTAGTAGGGGGACTACTATTAGGATTAAAATTGACATGAGTAGGGCCAGGACTCCGCCCAGTTTGTTTGGAATGGAGCGAAGGATGGCGTACGCAAATAGGAAATATCACTCAGGCTTAATGTGTGGGGGGGTTACTAGTGGGTTTGCAGGGGTAAAATTTTCTGGGTCTCCTAGGAGGTTAGGGGAAAATAGGGCTAGAAGTAGAAGGGTGAGAATTAGTAGGGCTGCCCCTAGGAGGTCTTTGTATGAGTAGTACGGGTGAAATGGGATCTTGTCCGTGTTAGAAGTTAGGCCAGCGGGGTTGTTTGATCCGGTTTCGTGTAGGAATAGTAGGTGGAGCATGGAGGCCCCTATAACAGCAAATGGTAGGAGAAAGTGGAATGTGAAAAATCGTGTCAGGGTTGCGTTATCAACAGAGAAGCCACCTCAGATCCATTCGACAAGGCTCTTTCCGACGTAGGGGACAGCTGAGAGCAGGTTTGTAATAACGGTAGCGCCCCAGAATGACATCTGTCCTCATGGTAGTACGTACCCCATGAATGCGGTTGCTATAACCAGGAGGAGAAGGATCACTCCGATGTTTCATGTTTCTTTGAACATATAGGAGCCATAGTAGATGCCGCGGCCGATGTGGAGGTAGATGCAGATAAAGAAGAGAGAGGCTCCGTTGGCGTGCAGATTTCGGATTAGTCAGCCGTGTTGGACGTCTCGGGTGATGTGGGCGATTGATGAGAAGGCTGAGGAGATGTCTGCTGTGTAGTGTATTGCTAAGAATAGTCCTGTTAGGGTTTGTAGGATGAGGCAGAGTCCAAGAAGTGACCCGAAATTTCATCAGGCTGAGATGTTTGAGGGGGTTGGGAGGTCAATGAATGAGTTATTGATGATTTTTAGGACGGGGTGGGTTTTTCGTAAGTTGTGTGTCATTTTTATAGTTGAAAACAACGGCGGTTTTTCGTGTCGCAGGTCTTGGTTTTAGTCCGGGTAAAAATAATGGTATATTTTATTTTTTTATTGTCTTTTTGTTTGTTGGGGGGGCTTGTTGCTGTGGCGTCAAACCCGTCCCCCCTGTACGGGGCGGCGGGGTTGGTTGTTGCCTCTGCTGTTAGTTGTGGGGTTTTGGTGTGACTTGGGAGTTCGTTTATTTCATTAATGTTGTTTTTAATTTATTTAGGGGGGATATTAGTGGTGTTTGCCTATTCTGTGGCATTAGCGGCGGATCCGTATCCTGAGACATGGGGGAGTTGGTCTGTGGGTTGTTATGTAGTTGGGTATGTTGTGTTGATTTTATTGTTGGCCCTTCTCTGAGGGGTTTGGGTTGGTGACGGGCTGGGGATTGGGGGGGTTGATTCTGCTAGTCTGTGTCTAGTTCGTGTTGATTTTAGTGGGGGCTCTTTACTGTATTCCTGGGGGGGGGCGTGTTTGTTGTTTTCTGGCTGGGGGCTGCTATTGGCACTGTTTGTTGCGTTGGAGGTATCTCGTGGAGTCTCGCGCGGGGGCCTTCGGGTGGTTAGGCGTAGGTGGTGATAATTATAAGAGATGAGGTGAATAGGAGAAATGTTGTCAAATACGTTTTTACAAGCCCCTTGTTGGCGGCGGAAGTGCTAAGGATTAATGGCAGGTTTATGTCCTGTGCTAGTATCGGCCCCGTTTTATTATACCAGAGCAGATCATTAAGGTGGGTGGCTAAATTTTGGCCATATTTTAGTGTTGTGTCTGGGTGAATTCGGTGGATAATTGTGTTAAAATACCCTAGTTGATTAGAAAATCCGTTTTGTTTAGTGTTCTTCGGTGATGAAAATGTTGTTGTTTGGGTTGCTAGTTCTAAGGCATATAAAAAGCCGAAGACTGTGACGAGTAATGCTGAAAGTTTTGTAGTGGTTGATAAAGTTATTATTGTCATTTTGGTTGGTGGTATAATGGTGGTGATGAGAAGGCCAGCGATGATGCTTCCTAGTGCGAGCCGGATAATAGGGTTTGTCAATGTTTTATTGTTTTCAGATATTAAGAGTGGGGGGGGGGTTCGGGGGTTTGTGGTTTGTACATAGAAGATTAATCGTAGGCTATAGGCAGCTGTAAGCGCAGTTGCGACTAGTGTGGTGGAAAGGGCTCAGGCATTAAGGTAGGAGGTGTTTATTGTTTCGATGATTGTATCTTTCGAGTAGAAGCCCGCTAAAAATGGGGTGCCTATTAGGGCGAGGCTTCCGATTGAAAGGCAGGCTGTTGTGGTAGGGAGGGGTTTTTGTATTCCGCCCATTTTTCGGATGTCCTGTTCGCCTGAAAGGTTGTGGATGATTGAGCCTGAGCATAGGAATAGCATGGCTTTAAAAAAGGCGTGGGTTGAGATGTGGAAGAATGCTAGTTGTGGTTGGTTGAGGCCGATTGTGACCATTATTAGGCCGAGTTGGCTTGAGGTTGAGAAGGCGATAATCTTTTTGATGTCATTTTGGGTTAGGGCGCAAATGGCTGCGAAAAGCGTTGTCAAGGCCCCAAGGCAAAGGCAAGTTGACAGGGCGGCTTTGTTGGTTTCTATGAGGGGGTGGAGGCGAATTAATAGGAAGACCCCAGCAACGACCATTGTGCTGGAGTGGAGTAGGGCGGAGACAGGGGTGGGGCCTTCTATTGCGGCGGGGAGTCACGGGTGTAGTCCGAATTGCGCAGATTTTCCCGCTGCGGCTAGGATTAGGCCTAGGAGGGGCAGTAGGGTGATGTCGGGGCATGCGAATACCTGTTGTATTTCTCAAGAGGGGGCTGATATGGCCAATCAGACCATGGCTATTATTAGGCCGATATCCCCGATTCGGTTGTAGATAACAGCCTGTAGTGCTGAGGCATTTGCGTCTGATCGTGAGTGTCACCAGCCAATTAGCAGGAAGGACATGATTCCGACCCCCTCTCAGCCGATAAATAGTTGGAATATATTGTTGGCGGTGACTAGGGTGAGCATGGCTAGCAGGAATAGTAGCAGGTACTTGAAGAAGCGGTTTATGTAAGGGTCTGATGACATATATCAGGAGGCGAATTCTAGGATTGACCATGTTACGAATAGAGCGACTGGTACAAATAGGACCGTGTAGGTGTCTAAGAGAAGGCTGATATTGATGGTAAAGGTTGTAATGTGCATTCAGTGTAGGTTGGTGATGGTGGACTCCGTGCCCGAGTTAATGAAAATAGCTAGGGGGGCGAGGCTTGTTATAGAGGCTATTTGTACGGCTATTTTTACGTGTGTTTGGTTTCATTTTTGTTTTAGTTGTGGTGATATTATAGTCATTATGAGTGGGGTTAGTAATAAGATTAAGATAACAATGATCAAGGTGTGTGGTAGGTTGTGCATGTACTTTTACTTGGAGTTGCACCAAGAATTTTAGCTCCTAAGACTAATGGATTACTGTGATCCTTTAAAAGTAAAGGGTCTGGGGAGTCGAACCCCAGGGCGGGGAATTAGCAGTTCTTTGTGTACAAACACCCTTTGGTTTACAAGGAGGGGTTAGCTTCTGTTTCTAGGTCCACAACCTAGTGTTTTTATTAAACTATGTCAACAGGAGAATGGGCCCATGATAAGTTGTGGTTTTAATATGAGAGGTAGTATTGGCAGGGCATGTAGGGATATTAGTAGGTGTTCTCGTGTGTGTGTTGGTTGGGTTTGGTTGACGTGTGTGGGCAGCTTTCCGCGTTGGGTTGTTAAGAATATATGCAGGGAGTAGGCTGCTGTTAATAAGGTGCCGATGCCGGTTAGAATGATGGTTGGGTTGGATCAGTTGAATGTTGCGGCCATGATTAGTAGTTCCCCTGTTAAGTTGATTGTAGGGGGGAGTGCCATGTTTGTTAGGTTTGCGAGAAGTCATCAAGATGTTATTAGGGGTAGGATTAGCTGAAATCCTCGTGCAAGCAGGAGGGTTCGGCTGTGGGTTCGCTCATAGTTTGTGTTCGCCAAGCAAAATAGTATTGACGAGGTGAGGCCATGGGCGATTATTAGTACAATGGCTCCCGCTAGGCTTCATTGTGTTTGGATTAGGGTGGCAGCAATCACTAATCCTATGTGACTTACTGATGAGTAGGCGATTAGTGATTTTAGGTCGGCTTGTCGTAGGCAGATTGAGCTCGTTATGATGATGCCCCAGGTTGCTAAAATAATGATCGGGTAGTATAGGCTTGTGGTGAGGGGGTTGAGTAGTGGGGTGAGACGAATAATTCCATATCCGCCAAGTTTTAGTAAGATTGCTGCCAGTACTATTGAGCCGGCAATGGGAGCCTCTACGTGGGCTTTTGGCAGTCATAAGTGAAGTCCGTATAATGGTATTTTTACTAGGAAGGCGAGTAGGCAAGCTAGTCAGAGTGTATTATTTGTTCATGAGGGAGTTGTTTGTGGGCATAAAAGGTTAGTTAGTAGTAGGGACATGTTGAAATGTTTTGTATTTAGATAAAGCAGGGCCACGAGTAGGGGTAGCGAGCCGGCGAGTGTGTAGAATAGGAAGTAAATTCCTGCGGAGAGTCGCTCCGCTTGGTTACCCCAGCGGGTGATAATGATTAAGGTTGGAATCAGTGTAGTTTCAAATAGGATGTAGAATAGCATAAAGTTGGTTGCTGAGAAGGTTAGTAGTAGGGCAGCTTGGAGGGTTGTTAAGGTGATAAGAAATATTCGTTTCCGGTTTACAGGCTCTGTTTGTAAGTGGTTTTGGCTGGCCAGGGCTATTAGTGGTAAGAGTCAGCATGATAGAATTATTAATGGAGCGGAGATTGTGTCAATATTTAAGTGACCAGAGGTGCAGGATAGGCCTAAATTTATGGGTTGGTTTAGTCAGCTGAGGCTTAATAGGGCTAGGAGTATGGAGCTGGCTGTGTAGGTTGTAAATAGGGCGTTGGGTTTTAAAAGGAGTGTTATTGGGATAAGTGTTGCTGTCGGTAGTAGGATTTTTAGCATTGTAGTAGGGTGAGGTTTTTTAGGCTATCGGCCCCATGGGTTCGGGCGGTTGCCACTAGTAAAGCGAGGCCGGTGCCTGCTTCGCAGGCAGAGAAGGCCAGTAGCAAGATTGGGGTCATTGTTATAGAGGGAAGTTGGATGTTTGTTGATAGTATTGTGATGGCTGAGAATAGGGCTAATATTATGGCCTCGATGCATAGTAAGGCAGACACAAGATGAGTGCGGTGCATTGACAGTCCTAGGATGCCCAGGGTGAAAGCCGCAGTAAATAGGAAGTATATTGCAGTCATATAGCAGTCCAGAGTCCGACTCTGGAGTAACTAAGTCGAAATTAGTTGTATTGTTTATACTAACTGCCTACTCAGCCCATTCCAGCCCCCCCGCCCCCCACTCATAAATAAGTCCGAGTGTGAGTAGGGTGATGATGGCTGAGGTTCATGTGGTTGTTAACTCTGGCTGTGGGAGGCTTATTGCTCATGGGATTGGTAGTAGTAAGGCGATTTCTAGGTCAAATAGTAGGAATAGGATAGCGACGAGAAAAAAGCGGAGGGAAAATGGGAGGCGGGCGGAGCCAATCGGGTCGAAGCCGCACTCATATGGGGAGAGTTTTTCTGTATCAGGGGTTGTTTGTGGGAGTCAAAAGCTGATAGTGATTAGTAATGATGCGACAGCTGCTGTAATAGAGAATATTGTTGTTAGGGTCATTATTTATCCTCAGGTTTAAGCTGAGTCTTAGTGATTGGAAGTCACTTGTACTCGTTATACTAGAAAAATATGAGCCTCATCAGTAAATTGAGACGTAAAGGAAGAGCCATACGACATCCACAAAGTGTCAATATCAGGCAGCGGCCTCAAAGCCAAAGTGGTGGTTTGTTGTGAAGTGGTAAAGGGCTTGGCGCAGTAGGCAGACTAGCAGGAAGCTTGAGCCGATAATAACATGTAGTCCGTGAAACCCGGTTGCGACAAAGAATGTTGCTCCGTATACACCGTCGGAGATTGAAAACGGGGCTTCGTAGTACTCCATGGCTTGAAGGGCTGTAAAATAAAGGCCGAGGCCAACGGTCAGTGTTAGAGCTTGGGCTGCCTCTTTTCGGGCCCCCTCTATGATTGAGTGGTGGGCTCATGTTACGGTTACTCCTGAGGCAAGTAAAACTGCTGTGTTCAGCAGGGGGACTTCAAACGGGTTTAATGGGTGGACCCCGTTAGGGGGTCAGGAGCCCCCCAGTTCAGGAGTGGGGGCGAGGCTTGAGTGGTAAAAGGCTCAGAAGAAGCCAATGAAAAAAAGTACTTCGGATGTGATGAATAGAATTATCCCGTATCGTAATCCTTTTTGTACGGGGGTTGTGTGATGACCTTGAAATGTTCCTTCTCGGGTGATGTCTCGTCATCATTGGTATATTGTCAGTAGTAGGATGGACAAGCCGATGTTTATAAGAGTAGTGCTGTTGAAGTGAAATCATATGGCGAGGCCGGAGGTTATAAGCAGGGCTGCGATGGCCCCCGTGAGGGGCCACGGGCTGGGGTCTACTATGTGGTAAGCGTGAGCTTGGTGGGTCATTATACGTTTTCTTGTAGGTAGAGGCTCAGCAGGAGTGTAAAGACGTAGGCCTGGATTATTGCGACTGCAATTTCTAATCCTGTCAGTAGTAGGAGTACAAGGAGGGCCAAAGAAGCGGTAAGGGTTAAAGTCGGCATTAGAACAAGTACAGCAGTGGAGATTAGTTGAATTAACAGGTGGCCTGCTGTTAGGTTGGCGGTTAGTCGAACTCCTAGTGCCAAGGGTCGGATGAAGAGGCTGATTGTTTCAATTACGATTAGTACGGGTACTAGAGGGGTTGGTGTCCCTTCTGGCAGAAGGTGTCCTAGGGATATTGTTGGTTGGTTTCGTATGCCGATTAATACGGTTGCTAATCATAGGGGGAGTGCTAGTCCTATGTTTATGGATAGTTGAGTGGTTGGCGTGAATGTATACGGTAGAAGTCCGAGCATGTTTATGGAGAGGAGGAATAGCATAAGTGATAGCATGATTATTGCCCATTTGTGTCCGGGCTTGTTTACTGGTAAAAAGAGCTGTTTTGTAAATATTAAAATTGTTCAGGCTTGAATGGTGGTTATGCGGTTGGGGATAAGTCGGCCTGTTGTTGTTGTGATTAATAAGGCGGGTAAGACTATTGCTAGTACGATTAGTGGGACGCCCAGGGTCTGCGGGCTTAGGAATTGGTCGAAGAAGTTTAGATTCATGGTCAGTCTCAGGGGGTCGGGGGCAGGGCTGGCTGGTCAGGCGTTGCGGGGTTGTTTAATGGGGGCAAAAATATAATTTTTATTTTAAACATGGTTAGGAGGGTGGTTCAAGACAGGAGCAAGATAATAAATCACGGGGCTGGGTTTAATTGTGGCATTTCACTAAGGGAGAGGTACTCTCCCTCTCTGGCTTAAAAGGCTAGTGCTATAGAAGCTTCTTAGTGAGGTAGTTAGTATAGCAGTAGATCAGTTTTCGAAGTGGGTGAGGGGGACAGTCTCTACAACGATTGGCATGAAGCTGTGGTTAGACCCGCAGATTTCCGAACATTGGCCAAAAAACAGGCCCGGGTGTGATGTGATAAATGTTGTTTGGTTTAGTCGCCCGGGGACGGCGTCTGTTTTAATGCCCAGGGCTGGGACTGCCCAGGAGTGAAGGACGTCCTCTGCTGAGATTAGCATTCGGATCGGGGATTCTATTGGGATAACCATGTGATGGTCTACTTCTAAAAGGCGGAATGTTCCAGGGGGCAGCTCTTGGGTGGGGATTATGTATGAGTCAAAGGCCAAGTCTTCGTAGTCTGTGTATTCGTAGCTTCAGTATCATTGGTGTCCAAGGGCTTTAATAGTCAGGTGTGGGTTGTTAATCTCATCTATTAGATAAAGAATGCGAAGGGATGGGAGGGCAATCAGGACAAGGATAACTGCAGGAAGGATCGTTCAAATTATCTCTACTTCTTGGGCGTCTATCGTATTTGTGTGTATTAGTTTTGTTGATATTATTAGAGAGATAATATAGAGTACTAGGGCGCTGATCAGGAATACAATCATAATTGCATGGTCGTGAAAGTGTAATAGTTCTTCTATAATTGGGGAGGCCGCATCTTGGAAGCCTAGTTGGGAGGGGTGTGCCATGTAAGACCCACAGGCTTTTGTCTGTAACTTAGCTCTGACGGGGCTATGTAATTAATTTACTAGGGTCTCATGGAGAAAGAAGCATGGTGGTTATGCGGCTAGTTTGAAACTAGTAGAAGGTGGTTCGACTCCCCCGTTTCTTGAGCCCGCCTGGACATAGGCAGGCTCCTCGTAGGTGTGGTATGGGGGCGGGCAGCCGTGTAGTCATTCAAGGTTTGTGCTTGTGAGTTCGAGGGATAGGACTTCTCGTTTTGCTGCGAAAGCCTCCCAGATGATAAATATTATTATAATTACGGCCACAAGGGAGATTAGGGACCCTACGGAAGAGAGGGTGTTTCAGAGGGTGTATGCGTCGGGGTAGTCTGAGTATCGCCGGGGCATGCCAGAAAGGCCTAGAAAGTGTTGTGGGAAGAATGTTAAGTTTACACCTGCAAATATTACCCCAAAGTGGATTTTGGTTCAGGTTTGTTGAAGGGTGTACCCCGAAAAGAGGGGGAATCAGTGAACAAACCCTCCTATGATAGCAAATACGGCTCCTATGGAGAGCACGTAGTGGAAGTGAGCTACAACATAGTAAGTGTCGTGTAGTACGATATCTAGTGAAGAGTTGGCGAGGATGATGCCCGTTAGTCCGCCGACAGTGAATAAAAAGATAAAGCCAAGGGCTCACAGTATTGCGGCATCCCATTTAATTATCCCACCATGTAGGGTAGCTAGTCAGCTAAATACTTTGACCCCGGTGGGGATTGCGATAATTATAGTTGCGGATGTAAAGTATGCTCGTGTGTCAACATCTATTCCAACTGTGAACATATGATGGGCTCATACAATAAAGCCCAGAAACCCGATGGATATCATTGCTCACACCATCCCCATATAGCCGAATGGCTCTTTTTTCCCCGCATAATAGGTAACAATGTGGGAGATCATTCCAAATCCAGGTAAAATTAGAATGTACACTTCTGGGTGACCAAAGAACCAGAAAAGGTGTTGGTAGAGGATTGGGTCGCCCCCCCCGGAGGGGTCGAAGAAGGAGGTGTTTAGGTTTCGATCTGTTAAAAGTATCGTAATTCCGGCAGCGAGAACTGGCAGTGAAAGTAAGAGTAGGACGGCTGTAATTAGGACAGACCAGACAAATAGAGGGGTTTGATATTGTGTTATAGCCGGGGGTTTTATGTTAATACAGGTCGTAATGAAGTTGATTGCCCCTAAGATGGAGGATACACCTGCTAAGTGTAGTGAGAAAATAGTTAGGTCGACGGACGCCCCGGCGTGGGCGAGATTGCTGGCTAAGGGGGGATATACAGTTCACCCTGTCCCGGCCCCAGCCTCCACGCCTGACGAGGCAAGCAACAAGAGGAATGAGGGGGGGAGAAGTCAGAAGCTCATGTTATTTATTCGAGGAAACGCCATGTCCGGGGCACCGATTATTAGTGGAACTAATCAGTTTCCGAACCCGCCGATCATGACTGGTATTACTATGAAGAAGATCATTACGAAAGCATGGGCTGTAACGACTACATTGTAGATCTGATCGTCGCCTAATAAGGACCCAGGCTGACTTAGCTCGGCGCGGATCAGCAGGCTGAGGGCGGTGCCAACTATTCCCGCTCAGGCACCGAAAATTAGGTAGAGGGTGCCAATGTCTTTATGATTTGTTGAGAAGAGTCAACGATTGATAGTCACAGGTAAGGTGGCCGAGGAGGTAGCAGGTTGTAGCCCTGCGCAGGCGGGTTTTAGTCCCGCCCTTATCAAGCCTTGTGGTGATTCACACTAGAATGCAAATCTAGAGACGCACACCAGGGTGTGCCGAGGCTTTTTTAAAAGGCCTCGGACTGAAGCCCGCTGGATAGGGTGTTTAGCTGTTAACTAAAGTTTTATGGGATCGAGGCCCATTTGTCTAGGAGGTTTTAGCTTAGTTAAAGTGTCTAGTTTGCAGCTAGTTGATGTAGATTAAAATTTTACAAGCCTTCCAGGGTCTAAGAGGTTCAAACTCTTGTTTGCGGCTTTGAAGGCCGCCGGTTTAAGTTTAGCCTAAGTCCCTAAAAAAGTGTAGGGGTTGTGGGGAGTAGGAGGATTGAAAGGGTAAGTGTCATGGTGAAGGCGGTTGTTTTTAGTTTTGGTTGGAGTCGCCATTTGAACTTAGTTTGTGTTGGGGTGGGGGAGATGGTAAGGGCTGTGACGTAAGATAGTCGTAGGTAGAAAAATAGACTAAGTAGGGCGGATAGTGCCATTAGCACTGCTGTTATGGTTAGGTTGTGCGTGATTAGTTCTTGTAAGATTAATCATTTAGGTATAAAGCCTGTTAGAGGGGGGAGACCGCTTATGGATATAAGTAAGATTAGGATTAGGGCTGTTATGGTTGGGGAGAGGGCTTGTATTATTGTGAGGTCTTGGATGGTTTTTGAGGAGGAGTAAATGAGTGCTATAAATATAGATACTGTTATTAGAAGGTAAAGCATGAGGTTTAGGATTATTAAGTCCGGGCAGAGTGTTAGGATTGTGGCTATTCAGCCGAGGTGAGCGATTGATGAGAATGCTATGATTTTTCGTGTTTGTGTTTGGTTTAGGCCGCCCCAGCCCCCGACTATTGTGGATATGAGGCCCATTGTTAAAAGGGTTGCAGGGTGGAGGGAGTGGTGGGTTAGGTAGAGGAGGGCTATTGGGGCTAGCTTTTGTCATGTGGTAATGATTAGTGCTGTTTTAATGGATGATCCTTGTAGGACTTCTGGCAATCAGAAGTGTAGGGGGGCTAGTCCTAGTTTTATTGACAAGGCTATTGTCAGTATTATACAAGCGGGTTGGTTGGAAAGCTGGAAGATGTCTCATGTCCCGGTTGATCAGGCGTTGATTGTGCTAGAAAATAATAGGGTGGCGGAGGCTGCGGCTTGGATTAGGAAGTATTTTGTAGCGGCCTCAGTTGCACGGGGGTGGTGTTGCTTGGCGATTATGGGGATGATGGCTAGGGTGTTTAGTTCTAGCCCAATTCAGGCGAGCAATCAGTGAAAGCTGGCTATTGTAATTACTGAGCCTAGGGCGAGGCTAGATATAATTAGTGAGGTTATGATGGGGTTCATTAGTATAGGAGGGGGTTAAACCAACATTTTCGGGGTATGGGCCCGAAAGCTTATTTAGCTGACTTTACTAGAAGGTAGTATAGGGGAAGTACGGAGGGTTTTGAGTTCTTTGGTGCAGGTTCGTATCCTGTCTTTCTAGTGTGGGAAATGAGGGGATTTTAACCTCTGTGTTTCACTCTATCAAAGTGGCCCTTATTAATTCGGGCACATTTCCTAGGTTATTGAGGGGGTAGGCCTGATAGCATTGTTGGAAAGGAGGCGTGTCATATAAATATGGCCAGGGTGATGGGCAGGAAATTTTTTCATAGTAGGTGTATTAATTGATCATATCGGAATCGTGGGTATGATGCCCGGGTTCATAGGAAGAAGATCGTTAGTATTGTTGTTTTTAGTATGAGGTTGGTAGGGTATATGTCCGGGTGAGTGTCCCCTGGGTTTAGGAACAGGAGGCATGTTAGAGTGTTTATTATTATGATGTTTGTATACTCGGCTAGAAAGAATAGGGCGAATGGGCCGGCGGCGTATTCTACATTGAATCCTGATACTAGTTCAGATTCCCCTTCGGTAAGATCAAATGGTGCGCGGTTGGTTTCGGCTAATGTGGAGATGAGTCACATCATGGCCAGGGGCCAGGTGCAAGTTAGTAGTCAGTGATGACTTTGTGTGGTTGAGAGCGTTTGTATTGTAAACCCCCCGGCTAAAATGACGACTGTTAGTAGGATTACTCCCAGTGTTACTTCATAAGAGATAGTTTGGGCCACAGCTCGTAGGGCCCCGATTAGGGGGTATTTTGAGTTGGAGGACCAACCTGATCATAGGATTGAGTAGACAGCCATGCTTGACAGGGCAAGTATAAACAACAGCCCGAGGTTTAAGTCTGTTATAGGGGCGGGCATGGGTATGGGGGCCCAAATTAAAAGAGCCAGGAAGAGGGCTAGTGTAGGGGTTAGGATAAATAGTGTTGGAGAGGAGGGGGATGGTCGGATGGGTTCTTTGGTAAATAATTTTACCCCATCTGCAATTGGTTGTAGAAGGCCGTATGGGCCTACGATGTTTGGCCCCTTTCGTAGTTGCATGTATCCTAAGATTTTCCGTTCTAGTAAGGTTAGGAAGGCCACTGCGATTAGGATGGGGATGATGAAAAGTAGGGGGTTGATTAGGTGTAGTAGAATTTGGGGCACTATTAAGGAGATGATTTGAACATCTGGGGGAGAGGTCTTAGGCCTCTTGCATTTACCCGGCTCTGCCACCTTAATAAAGCCATTGTCTTTGGCTGGGGGTGGTTGCTATTTGACTTAAGTTTTGTCAGTCGTACTTTGAGGCGTGCCCTTGGTATTGGCCTCCCCTATTTTGTCCTTTCGTACTGAAAAAGGGGGCGTCATAGATAGAAACCGACCTGGATTACTCCGGTCTGAACTCAGATCACGTAGGACTGTTAATCGTTGAACAAACGAACCTTTAATAGCGGCTGCACCATTGGGGTGTCCTGATCCAACATCGAGGTCGTAAACCTTCTTGTCGATAGGGGCTCTTGAAGAAGATGGCGCTGTTATCCCCGGGGTAACTTGGTCCGTTGGTCAGTGTGACTGGGTCGTGTTATTCTTTGGCTTGTAGGCCTTGGTGAGAACTGTTGGTTCTGTGCTCGGAAGTTTTGTTTTATTCCGAAGTCGCCCCAACTCAAGACTTTGTGCTAGGTAGTAGGGTGCTGTTAGCAGTTGGTCTTAAGCTCCACGGGGTCTTCTCGTCTTGTGTGGTGATTCCAGCTTTTGTACTGGAAGATCAGTTTCACTGATTGGGCGCAGGAGACAGGCTTGTCCTCATTTAGCCGTTCATACTGGTCTTTATTTAGAAGACAAATGATTACGCTACCTTTGCACGGTTAGAATACCGCGGCCGTTGAAAGAGTTTCACTGGGCAGGCGATACCCCTGATACTTGTGTTGCCGGGGGCTATGTTTTTGGTAAACAGTTGGGACAGTGTTTTGCTGAGTTCCTTTTACGGCTTTTAATCGGTCTTTGTAGTACTCCGGTGTTGGTGTGACAGTTTGTTGAACATTGTTTTGTTATTTGCGTTGTCTGGTCTGTTAATTGCCAGTAGGTTTTCTATAACTGGTGCACGGGGGTGCGGAGAGAAATTTTCTTGTTACTAGTTTTAACATAAGTTCGTTTATATTAATAGTGTGGCTCAGTGTGTAGTTAGGAGCTTGTGTGGGTGCTTGGTATCTTATTGTTTGTGCTTTGACGCTTTTTTTATTGATGGCTGCTTTAGGGCCTACTGGTCGGGGGTACTTTGCGGGCTCTCTAATTTAGGTTGTGTCCTGTGTCAATAAGGCTGTACCCTTATTGAGTATCTTTTAGGTTGGAGGTATAGTGTGCTTTCTTGGGGTAGGGCAAAAATCTAAAGTTGAACTAAAATTCATTTATTGAGCAACCAGCTATAATCAAGTTCGTTTGGCTTTTCACCTCTACTACGGGGTCGTCCCACTCTTTTGCCACAGAGACGGGTTCACTCTTGTAGTTGCCCCGGAGTAGCTCACCTGATTTCGGGCGTGCAGGCTAAAAGTTCGTTTTGTCTACTGCGTCTGGTTAAACCATGATGCAAAAGGTACAGGGGTTGATCTTTGCTTTTTGTTGCTTTGTTGTTTCATTATTCTTTCAGCTTTTCCTTGCGGTACTCTTGCTATTGCGCCGGGGCCACTTTCTATCGCATGTACTAGTTTCGGCAAATGGTTTGTTTTGAATGTAATGTTTATTGTACGGGGGGGGGCGGGCTAGCTTTGTTGCTCAAAGAGGTTAGGATTAAACTAACATGGTTCAATTGTAAGTTGAAGGCTTTGTGTTAAGCTACTATTTGTTATTCCAAGCACACTTTCCAGTGCGCTTACCGTGTTACGACTTGCCTCATCTGAGCAATATTGGGGTGTATATTTTGTAGTGTTTGGTCTGTGTGATGAGGGTGACGGGCGGTGTGTGCGCGCTTCAGAGCAGGTTTAAGATAAGTCTTCTTGTTTATCTTACTACTAAATCCGCCTTCGGGCATGTGTTTCAGTGTGCCGTTCGTGTGTTTATGTGTTAAGAATGTAGGCCATCTCTGCCGTCCCGTGTGCTACACCTTGACCTGACGTATTAGTTACTAACTGTTTTGCCTACTTTGGTTCTTTCACAGGGTAGGCTTACGACGGCGGTATATAGGCTGGCTGTCTAGGGGCGGTAAGGTAGAACGCGGGGTATCGATTATAGGACAGGCTCCTCTAGGTTGGTTTGAAGCACCGCCAAGTCCTTGGAGTTTTAAGCTTTTCGCTTGTAGTCCTCTGGCGGATAATGTTGTGGTGGGCATATCTGTGTTTAGGGCCAAGCATAGTGGGGTATCTAATCCCAGTTTGTTTCTTAGCTTTCGTGAGGTTAAGTTGTCTATGGGTTAAAGGCATATTATTGGTGTTGTTCTGGCGTGCAGTAGTGTTTTACAACTTGGCAGCCGTTTCTCTTTAAGGTTAAAGACCGATCTTGGGTCACGCTTTACGCCGTGGGTCATTGTTTTTGGTCTTTCGTGTAACCGCGGTGGCTGGCACGAAATTTACCGGCCATATTAATCATAACTAAGTCGAGCTTTTGCTCATATATTAATGTTAATTACTGCTGTAAGGCCCGTGGGGGTGTGGCGTTAGCAAGGCGTTTTTGGCCGGGTTTGTCCGATCCTGATGCCTGCTCCGGTCTCCGGGGGGGGGGGGAAAGTGGGCATTCTCACTGGTATGCGGAGGCTTGCATGTATAATTTTGATAAAAAACAATGGCAAGTTTAGGACCAAAACTTTATGTTTCTGGGAAATTTTAAATTTCCGTCTTAGCATTTTCAGTGCTGTGCTTTAAAATTTTAAGCTACAATAAC